GAACTAATGAAATACCTATAGTTTGATACATAATAAACTGTCCGTCATTTTTTACAGATAGACGAAGGGGTTCGATAATTAATACCCCCCTTTTCATCAATTCCGTAAGAGTTAAATTCTTCTGAATTAGCATTATATCCAGATTTATTTCCTTATTCTGAATAGAGGATATAGTCATTTTTCTTGAATTTTTCAGTCTAAGCAGGAGACAATATACTTTTATATTATTGATCATTCTTTGATTCAAAGCATCATCCCATCTCAATTGAAAAAGTAAATATTTTTTCAGAAAGAAATCTAGTTCTGCTTCCGTATTGCTCTTGTATTGTTTTTTCTTTTTACGTTTTTTCATGTCTGATTCCGAATAATCTTCTTCAAAATCTTTTTGTTGAGTTGAAAGAGCAGATACAAGATTTCCTTGGTTTTGTGCATTTGATCTAAGATCTCTTTGGCCTGCGGATTCTTTTTGATTTTTATTCTTTAATTCAAAAGATTTTTTTTCATTTGATGGTCTAACCCCTTTTTGCTTTCTATTGATATTTTTATTTGAATTTATATTCAAATTTAAAAAAAGTAATTTGCTTGGTATAAACCACGGTTTCATTTTATATGCATTATAAAGAAGTACAAAGTCTGGGAAGAACCAAAGTTCCATATTCGATATGGGACGACTTAGTATTTCTTCATTCATTCCCATCCAATCAAAAAATATTTTTTTTTGATTGGGTGAATTGATTTCTTGATCTTGATGAATTGTAAGATAAAAAAGATCTTTTTTATCAATTTTATCAATTATTTGATAATTAAAATTAACAGTCCCAGTCTTAGTATTTTTATTACTATTAGTATTGATCTTGATCCAGTCCTCAATATCGATTTTATTTCGAAGACAAAAATTGATAATTTTCCAATCAAAATATTTTCTATCCGGATTTCTTTCCATATACATAATATCATTTTTTTCTAGATAATTATTGATAGGGATATCCCATAGTATATCATATAATTTGTCTTTATATATGTTGTAATTATAAGAATTATCTTGATTCTTATTTACTTGGAATGGCGATACATAAATATAGGAGTCTCCCTTATTTTCATAATTTAAAAATTTATAAGATAAAAGATTATATTTATAGTATTTTTGAAAATTATCTTTTTGATTTAGTAATGAATATACTTCGTAATCATTTTTTTTTTTGTAATGAATTAATTGGTCTTTTTCATATGAATCCTCTTTGTTTAAATCTTGATTGTGATTTGGATGCCATTGATTGATTCTATTTCGCCCGTTTTGTGCTATTAATTTAGACCATCTAATCTGAGAGAAATCGTATTGATAATGATTTCTTAACCAGTTTTTCCATTGATGTATTCCAGAATTCGGAAGTTTCTTATGTCTTAATTCAGCATGAATTATTCTTTGTGTTCCAAAATAATCTTTTATTGAAGTCTTAAGAAAAAAAGGCGTTCCGCGATATTGAAGAATAGATCTTAACTTATACAAGTTAAGAATTTTGGTTTGTGATAATTTGTAAAATACATAGGCTTGTGACAAGGAGGATAAGTCGAAAAAATTCTGTGAATTATTATTAATAATATGATAAAGTGACTTTTTTATAGTCGAAATAAAGTGAATTGTATTTTGATTTGTTTTATTGATTCTTTCTTGATTTGTTTTATTTTTATAAATGGATTTATAAAAATTTTTTTTTGTTGATTCAAGAAAAAGTTGTATATTAATTACGGGAATATTAAGCATAGATAAAAGCATATCGATGTATATCTTTTCAATGAAAAATTTTATAAAATAATGTGATTTACGGATTAATCGAGCATTTCTTCTTTTTAATCTTTGCCAAATATTTGTTTGTGGTTCGAATCTTTTAGCATTATAACTTGTCTTATTAGGACTAACATTTTTTCCTGGAATCACTTTTTTTTTCTCTTTTGTAATTCTTTCTATTTGATTTCTAATTGTGCTTGTTCTATTACTCAGATCCTTCATTTTTTTTTCAGTCAGTAAATAATTTGTCCAATCTGTAGATCGAATTCGACGAAAGGATTCATATTCATGAATTATCTGATTATGGGTTATAGAATCTTTTTCTTTTTTAGTTTCGTTTAATTTATTTATTTCTCCCAGTCGAAATAATAGAATTGGATTTACTTTTGAGAATTTTTTTTTTATTTTTTTAAAAAAAAGAATTCCTTTGATAATCCATTTTTTTGGTTTTTTTATGATATTTAGAAATAATTTTGTTCTTTCTTTTAAAACTTTTAGAACTCCAAAATACTTCTTTTTCCATTTTTTCAATTTTCCTATTTTTTTTTGGAGTTTCTTAAAAATAGGTTTAAAAAAGGAAGGCCGTTTTCGGGGAGAACCAAAGGGGAGTTCAGTTTCCATTCCCCAAACTGTTAAAAAGCAAAAATCATCTTTTTTCCCTTTCTTTTTCATTCGATCTATATGAGAAGACTGTGGCTTAGATCTATGCCAAGG